AATTGACTCCGTACCACTGAAATATTTGGTCGTATGCTTGAAAGATAACCCAAAAAATCAAAGGAATGCTTGGATAATTGGTTTATATGGATTCGTCTTGGTTGAGACCATACATAAAAATGACATTGCCAAAAATTGACAAGATAATATCTCCACTTATTCATCAGAAGAGGAGTATCTTTTGATACCAGAATCGATTTTCCTTGATAACTAACATACTGTATAAAAGGATCCTTGAAGAACCATAAGGTGGCCGGAAATAAGACTTCTTCGACAGGATATTTTATTTTTTCATAAAAACGTATTCGCTCAAAAAAGATCCCAAAAGAGGTTAATCGTAAATGATTAGATTGGTTACGGAGAAAAAGTAAAATAGATTCGTATTCACATACATAAGAATTGTATAGGAGCAAGAATAATCTTTGATTACTTTTTGCAAAAATGGATTTGGAGGGAGTAATAAGAGTATTCCAACTATAATACTCGTTAAGAAAGAGCCGTAATAAATGCAAAGAAGAGGGATCTTTCACGTAGTAGCGAAGGGTTTGAACCAAGATTTCCAGATGGATGGGGTAGGGTATTAGTACATCTGATGCATAATTTAAATGTGGAAATTTGTCCTCGAAAAAGGGAAATATTGAATGAATTGATCGTAAATTATAAGATTTTATGGTTTCTGTCTCCTCTAAGGAGGATACTAATCGTAGGGAAAACGGAATTTCCACAATGACTGCAAATCCCTCCGATATCATTTGAGAATACAAATTTTTGGGGTACCCAAAAAATTTATTTTGATTAGAATCATTAACGGAAATAATCAAATGATTCTGTTGATACATTCGACTAATTAAACGTTTTATAATTAGTAAACTGGATTTCTTGTCATAACCTACATTATCCAATAAAACGGATCTATTTAAACCACGATCATGAGCAAGGGCATAAATATACTCCCGAAAGATAAGTGGGTATAGTAAATCGTGTTGCTGAGATCTATATAATTCGAAATATCCTTGAAAGTCTTCCATTTAAAATTCAATTTTGAATCAGAAAAGAAATAGATGATTTATTGGGTTATCAAATGATACATAGTACGATACAGTTAAAACAAGGTATTTATAGTAAGAAAAAACTAGATACCTCGGAAACAAGTCAAACTCATCAACGGACTCTCTAGAACCTCCCCTTCCTTTCCATATAATAGATTTATGTTAATTTATAGGATAACAAGATAGTTAGAAGCCCTTTATTTTATCAATCCAATCGCTCTTTTGATTTTGAAAAAAGAAATCTCTTTATCAATATACTACCTTCTTCTACACATTTATCTCTACCCCATAAAGGGGAAGAGCTAATAGTTAGGACTCATAAGAAATTTCTAATCCACTCATCGGAAAAGCTTTTCCCGCATTAGGCACTAATATATTTTTAACATCTAATTAGATGGGGTAATCATTCAAAAATTAAGAACAGAAGCTCGTTACTTTGTTATTTCCCTAGAATTGGAACCTCTAGTAAGGCTCTACCCATTTATTCACTCGACCCCCCCAAAAAATTCTTTTTTTAATTGAATTGAAACAATTGAAATAAGATATTGGACCTATTCAATAAGAAAGAATGAAATATTCTCAGAATTATCCATTGCTACGACATGCTGCTTTTTCCATTGATTCTTTTCAGGATCAGTCGTGGTCTTACAAACTCTACCGATGGTATGGACGAATCTGTTTCTTCATACAAATGTGTAAAAGATGCTAGCCGCACTTAAAAGCCGAGTACTCTACCGTTGAGTTAGCAACCCAAATAAACAAATTAGAATGTGTAGATACAATCAGAATCCCAATAAATAACGAAATTGAATGGCACAACACAATCAAACCATTAAAAAAACAATGAAAAAAAAACTCTAACCCGCTCTAAACATAATAAAAATGAACAAATCCGACGAAAATACAAAAATTCTCAAATAAAAGATAAAATAAAGTCAAAGATTTTCAAATATTTATAGACCGCCTCCTGCCTCTCTTCTCTTATATTATCCATTAATTTAGTATATATCGAGTTTGATTGATTTAAATCTTAATCAAAAAAGACTTCCTGTATGACAGAAAATCTAAGAAGATTATTTGAATGAAATAAAATCTATGGAACAGGGATAAATAGATCCGTTTATCCACGATCGGATTATATTTATTTGATACACTGTTGTCAATATTAATATTGACAAAAGCGTAAGCATACAAAAGATAAAACAAATTCTAAATAGAACTAACAATTTCGATTTCAATCAATTAAAATTAAATAATTTGATTAATTTTAATTGAAATATAAAAAAACGAAAGACTTGTGTTGGATTGGCACTACACTATATAGAATAGAATATAAGTGAAAGACTTAATTAAGGAAGACGGGGGAGAAGTAGAAAAAAAACGAAGTTTATTCAATAACTAAAACTAAAATAATCAGGCTTAGTCCTTTGTTTTTTTTGTTCATAGAGTTCCAACGAAAATCATCCCATCGGGGGTAATGTCAAATTTTTATGTCTATAGAACACATTACTTCTACGTCTATGTCATTTCTTATTTATTCACTTGATCTTTTTTTCTATTTTATTTCATTAATTGAATTTTGTTTGTTGATTAACGCGAAGTTCCGTAAAAACTCCCGCCTTTTTTAAAATATCATGAACAGTTCCTGTAGGTTGAGCGCCTTTTTCAAGGAAGTATATAATAGCAGGAACATTTAAATAAATTTGATTGGTTATCGGATCATAAAAACCCACTTTCCGAAGATCTCTTCCCTCTCGTCGGGATCGAACATCAATTGCAACGATTCGATAAATGGCTCATTGGGATAGATGAACAATACCCCCCCTAGAAACGTATAAGAGGTTTTCCCCTCGTACGGCTCGAGAAAATTCTAAATTATGTCTATGTATAGAATTACAATATCAAATATATCCATCAAATCATCAAATTAATTAGACTATTGATTTGAGTCCTTTTTTTTCTTATTCTTACCCAACAAAAAAATTAGTCGTATTTGCACCCTCATAACTCAAGTTGGATAACTCTGAAATAACTCAAAAGAGAAACCCTTTATTTTATTTTAGATACTGCATCTATTGAGCGGTCTCTAACCCTTTAATTGCCTGTCTTCTTTAAGAATCCATTTTGATTCTTCATTCTGATCCAGTTGTTCAGACAATTGAAAATGGTATTTCCTTGTTCCAGGATCTTTGCCTTGAATCATTGGGTTTAGACATTACTTCGGTGATCTTTAAATCCTTTCAAAACGGCAGCAACATACCATTTTTTGTGATTTCTTTATGTCAAAGAATCATACGAATGTTTGATTCCTGCGTAATACACTTTTTGATTTGATCGAAAGAGTTTTACCAATTTCAACAAATCTTCCCTTTGAATTGGAAATTTTCTCGAATGGGCCCCTTTTAGTTTATGTATCAAAATATACTTACGAAGTTGTTCCAATTTGTTGATTGATACTAACCCTAGATTCTTGCCTCTGAAAAATAAAAAAAGACTTTCTACTCGAGCTCCATCCTATACTATATTCTATCACCCCCCCCCCCCCAAAAAAAAAGGAGGTTACAGCGGAATAAAACAAATGATGTCGAGCCAAGAGCACTTTCATTCCTATAATAAATATATAAAAAAGTGGTGGATGTAAGACTCCACAGCAGATCATGTCCTTCAAGTCGCACGTTGCTTTCTACCACATCGTTTTAAACGAAGTTTTACCATAACATTCCTTCAGTTTGGAACCCATATGTAATTGATTCAATTATGAAATCGTGAATAATCATTGGTTCGGTTGATACATAGTAATCTATACCTTTTTCTTCTAGCGGTTCGTTACAAAGATTTAATTGATTGAAAAATCTCCTATCCGATATAATTATTTTCATTTTGCAAAACATAAAGTTTTACAGCAAGGACCTTTCGTTTTTTATCATCCGTTTATCATTAGTAAGAGAGAGATAAATTCATATTGGAATAAACAGTATGTGATTAAAAAAAGATAGATAAAAAAACACTGATGTAAGACAAGATTGAAATTTTATGTTGTTATTTTTTCATATTTATACTGTAAAATCATTGTTATTTAACGAATTGCAACTGAATTCAATTTCCTATTTCATATGCGTGTTATTTGAACTCAAACAAATTTGTGAAAAAGATATGATTCCGCCGATTATTAAAAAATAATAATCAGATTCTATACCAATATTCTATTCTTAATCTTAATACGGATTATCTTAATACAGAAGGCTGTTCTAAAAGGCAATCTTTATATATATATTATATTTTATAATCTTTATATATATATATTATATTATTTTATTATGATATATATCATATATATAAATATATATATTTATATATTATTATGTTATATGTTAATATAATGATTATATAATATTATATATACTGTATAATATTATATATACTGTGTATGCTCTGGGACGGAAGGATTCGAACCTCCGAATAGCGGGACCAAAACCCGTTGCCTTACCACTTGGCTACGCCCCATTTATTTCTATTCGATACTAATAAACACTAATATTAGTACGGGTTATTCGTCAACTCCAGTCTAAATATCTATTATTTATAAAATGGATTACTAGAATTTTTCTACATGTAAACTATACACGTAGACATAGAATTAAACTGAATTTATTGATCATTACATATAATTCAATTAAGATATTGTACGAAAGTATTATTTATTCTATTCTCTTTTGATTTGAGATATAGAAGAATTTTTGATTGGGTGAATTCAAATAAAAGAAAGTTTTTTCGTCTATCTTATTTTATTTTTATTCATTTTTTTTCTTCTATCAATAATAACATATCTATAATAATAAAAAACTCAATTCAATTTATTAACAACTCAATCAAAATAAATACAATAATCCCCCAAAACAAAATGTTTGTTATGCTTAATATTTTTAGTTTGATCTGTATCTACCTTAATTCTGCTCTTTATTCCAGTAGTTTTTTCGTCGCCAAATTGCCCGAAGCCTACGCTTTTTTGAATCCAATAGTCGATGTTATGCCAGTGATACCCCTGTTCTTTTTTCTCTTAGCCTTTGTTTGGCAAGCTGCTGTAAGTTTCCGATGATATTATTAATTTTAATAAAGTCCCAGACAAATTCATGATTTATTCGAAAAAAAAAAATCGGGTATCGGGTATGTAGTATAGTAGTATAAAAGTGGAGAATCTATTCTCTTTTTTCCTAAAAAAATCTTGGAGATTGTGTAATGCTTACTCTCAAACTATTTGTTTACACGGTAGTGATATTCTTTGTTTCTCTCTTTATCTTCGGATTCCTGTCTAATGATCCAGGACGTAATCCTGGACGTGAAGAATAAAAAATAAGGTTTTCTTTGCTTGATTTTAAACTGTTATTAGTAAGATTTTATCTATTCCACTTTTTTTATTATTAATTTATAACTAGTAATAAAAAAATAGCTCGCGATAAATTCGAAAAAAAAAATACCAAGTCATCAACCAAAACGGAAAGAGAGGGATTCGAACCCTCGGTACGAAAAACTCGTACAACGGATTAGCAATCCGACGCTTTAGTCCACTCAGCCATCTCTCCTCCCAATTGAAAAAGGATAATACTATGTTACATTATAAAAAATAAGGCTTGAAAACGCCCGTCATAGTATATACTCTTATTTTTTGATTTCGTCCGAAGGGGCTTTTTAGTTCCACGGCCCGGCCTGGTCAGTCCTTAGCCGGGCCCGCCCTTTTGTTCCAACAAATCATAAATAAAAAGATTTAGAAAATTGAAAAAAAAAAAATAATAAATAAAAAAATATCAATATCTATGATATAGAATCAAATGGTATAGAATCAAAGTGCTATTTCTTTCTTAGTTAGTCCTTTTATTCCGGTTTAAATAAGAAAAAAGGAACTCTCGTTTCTTACCACAATCTAGTTTTGTGTTATGGATTAAGTTCGAGACAAAAACCTCGGGCAAAAAAGCACTTGTTATTTAGTTATTAAACTAAAATGAATACTCGTTTCCGAATCTCATTAGGTCCTTTGATACAAATACAAAAGGTAAACGCTCTAGTTTTCATAATTTTTTTCTGATCTTTTGTTTTAGTTTTGTGATTAAGGTCGACAAAAGGTCCATTTAGATACAATAATCTGATTGTAGCGGGTATAGTTTAGTGGTAAAAGTGTGATTCGTTCTATAATCCTTTATATAGTTAAAGGGTCTTTCGGTTTGATTAATATTCATTCCGAACAAAAACTTTAGTTCTTAAAAGGATTGAATCCTTTCCCTCTCAATGAAAAATTCGAGGAATAATATAAATTCTCGTGATTTTTATCCAAGAATCAATTTAAAATTGAAAAAATTGGATTATGAGATTACGAAACATAATTTTTTTATTGGATCAATACTTCCAATTGAATGAGTATAAGTAAAGGACCCATGGATAAAGATAAAACGCGTATTTCTAATCGTAACTAAATCTTCAATTTTTCATTTCTGTAGGGGAAATTGAAGCAAAACAGCTATTAAACAATGTCTTTAGTTTACTAAAGACATCGATAAATTGTTTTAGCTCGGTGGAAACCAAATCCTTTTCCTAAGGATTCTTTCAAATAGAAGTAGAGAACGAAGTAACTAGAAAGATTGTTAGAATATAACACCCCTTTCTATAGGGATCGTCTAGAAAGCGGGTTGTTCTGAATAGATTCAGACATAAAAGCTGACATAGACGTTATGGGTCAGATTTTTTATTTCGTTAATATCTGAATCTGGGAATTTATCCACCTTCCATAAAGGAGCTGAATGAAACCAAAGTTTCACGTTCAGTTTTGAATTAGAGACGTTCAAAATTATGAATCAACGTCGACTATAACCCCTAGCCTTCCAAGCTAACGATGCGGGTTCGATTCCCGCTACCCGCTTTTACTTTATTTTACGTTATCGTTATAATTTTTAATATTCTAAAAATGAAATATTTAATAATTAAATAAAAAAAGGTTGAATGAATCGAATTAATGTAATACATCATTGACTTGAATACTAAATTCACTAAATTCGTGGAATTCTTTCAACTACTTTTCCGAACAAGAAATATGAAAATTGGAGTGAAAAGCGTCCATTGTCTAATGGATAGGACAGAGGTCTTCTAAACCTTTGGTATAGGTTCAAATCCTATTGGACGCAGTTTATTTCCATATGTATATATATACATTTTATTTCTATGTCTATGTCAAAAAATAAGAAAAATATTTTGAATAACTTGAATAAGAGACGTTCGTATTCCATATTAATTATTTCTTTAATAGATCTATTAAAGAAATAATTAATATGGAATTTCTCCAATTTCTTATAGAAATTAAAATTCTATATCAAATTATATAAATGAAATTGTAATTTAATATACAATTTTCGACTAAACTACATAGTTATAGTATAACTATATTAATATTAGTATATATATACTA